TTCATCGATATTGAATCAATCGAACGCACTTCTAACACCTGTTCCACTTTTGGAAGACCTTGCGTTATATCACCAGATCTTGATTTTTCATATATAAACGTAACTAGTGTATCTCCTTCGTAAAGGATTTCCCCATAATGTCCATGAACAGTTGCTCCTGGAGTAGCCAAATAAGGTTTAGCTGATCGTAGTACCACAGAGTCAACTTGAAGAATTATAACTTGACCTGATTTTAAATGCGGTCCTTTTTTAGCTATACATACATTTTCACAAAGAAACTGCCCAAGACTAACGATTGTAGATGTTTCTTCACAATAATTGTAATGGAGAAAATACCAATTCAAATTGAATGGATTCAAAATGATGTTACTGCATGAATAGGGATTATAAATTTTACCATTTTCATCCAGTAAATAATATTTAAGTATTTGAAAAATCTGTTTTAAATTGTCAAGTTGCAAATAGTTAGTTACCAAGATCTGATTATGGGTTATTAAATGGGAAAATAAATCGAAATTATAAATTGGAAAGCCTGTTCCTAAGGGGCCCAACGAATTCCTAATTGGAATTAGGGGGTCCTTTTTGATTGATTCTTTTATCACATTGGGAGATTTTACAGGGCCTATTCGAGAACAATTGGATGATGACAAAATGATCAAAGATTGAGATTCCTTATTTCGATTCAACAATGTATGAATAGTTCCTTGATTTGGATTAAGGGATTCTTGAATCCTTGCCTTGGAATAGGAAGAAATGGAAGAAAACGGATTGACATTAGCGCGATCTGATCCATTCTCAGAGATCAATCCTGAACCCGGCAAATCGTTCCTTTTTTCGGTATATGAAATAGGTGACTTCGCTAAGTCGATTCTTAGAAAATCTCTAATCAAACCATTTGTCCTTATTTCAACAAAGGAAGCACAGGCCTTTTCGATCTTTTTGTCTTGGTCCCAATTCAACACTAAACAAGTCCGAACTAATTGAATACTTGTGTCCCAAATTTCAAGAATTGGGTCGTAATAAAGTATATAATTGACAACTTGAAGTTGTAGATTATCACTTTCCTGCAAGAGATCCGCCGGGAAAAGTCTTCCTAAATTTATACCATCCGTTTTTTTATATGGGACTACAGGTTGAACCAAAACAAAATACTTTTTTTCATACCTGGAAAGTTTCATTCGTTGGATATAGAGCCAATTTTTCAATTTTTTGTATTCTTTGGAATTTTGTTTTCCCCCTCCTGGTGGTATCAATCGGAATGCCTTATTTGTCTTTCCAGGAAAATGGATATCTCCAGAAAAGATTATCAGTTTAATTTTTTCTGCTTTTTTCTTCACTCGAACCAATCCACCTACCCGACTTCTTCTATTTAAAGTGATTTGTGTATCTACCCCAATAATACTATTGTGCCGTACCATTATGGAAGAAGATTCGGACAAAATGTGGACTTCCACGGGAATAAAAAAAAATGGATTTACTTCCTTTTGGTATTTTGGCCAAAATACCTTGACTCCTCGGTACTCAATCAAATCCTCTTCGTTAACGATTGAATTCAGTTCTCTAGTCTCATATTTAGTAAGTCCCGAGCTCTTTCTTATATATCGAGGATCATCGAAATAAGCAAGAATACTATTTCTACGGAGAATACCATTTCTGGGGATTTCAATTGAGATACCTGAAGAAGGTATTAGTTGGTTCTCGCCTTCTTGAATCGAGTCGAGTGGGATGATGACTCTATTTCTTCGCCTCTTTGCCAATAAATCAGAATTCCCGTCGAGAATGCCCGGATATCTGAGATTACAACGACCTATACATGTCATTCGATTAAGTTCTGAATAATCAGGAATCCTATCTCCTTTTTGATTTTTACCAGAAAAATACGAACTAAAAATTTTGTGTCTCGCTTGATTATTAGTTACTGAGGGGTTAGAAATATCTCTTCGCTTAACAGAAAGAGAATAAGCGTTCATTTGATCTTGATCCTTGTGGATCGAACAGGGGCCTAGACTAGATCTCCAGGGCTCCCCTAATAATATCCATAAATGACTTGTTTTTGGTAAGAGATGAATATTACCATATGTAAATTCAGGTGCATGGTACACATCGGTATTCCAGTGCATTTCGCCCTCTGAGTCAGAATAAATATGTTTTCGAACCTTCTCTTTCAAATTCAAAGTGGATGTTCTCGCGCGAATCTCAGCAATGACTTGTTCTGATTCTACATATTGATCGTTTTGAACTAAAAGAAAACTTTTGGGGGGAATACACACATTGTGTATAATATCTTCACTCTCAATAGTTACATACAAGTCTCTAGAACATAGAAAAGCAGGATGTCCATGACGTGTACGTGTCGGATGAACCAAATCCTCATTGAATTTTATTTTTCCATTAGAAGGGGCTCGCACATGTTCTGCAGTACCCCCTGTGAATACTCCGCCAGTATGAAAAGTTCTTAATGTTAATTGAGTGCCCGGTTCTCCAATAGATTGACCTGCAATAATACCTACAGCTTCTCCCAATTCGACCAGGTCGTCATGAGCTGGACTCCGGCCATAACATAATTGACAAATCCAAGAAGTACTCCTACAAGTAAAGGGGGTTCGAATAGAGATTGGTTGTGCTCTAAAAGTTATGAATCTATTGACAAGTCCAACCCCAATATCTTGATTTCTAGTAGCAATGCATCGCGAACCTATATATATATCATCTGCTAATACACGGCCAATTAATGTTTGAATAAAAATCCTGTCCGCCATCATTCCATTTCGAGGACTTACAGAAATACCTCGAACGGTGCCACAATCTGTTCGACGTACAACAATGTGTTGCACTACTTCAACAAGTCTGCGCGTGAGATATCCTGCATCTGATGTTCGGATAGCGGTATCCACAACTCCTTTACGGGCTCCGTAGCAAGAAATAATATATTCTGTTAAAGAGAGTCCTTCGCGTAAATTGCTTTGAATGGGTAAATCAATCATTTGTCCTTGGGGATCCGACATTAATCCTCTCATACCTACTAATTGATGTACCTGAGATGCATTTCCTCTGGCTCCCGAAAAAGACATTATATGGACTGGATTAAAAGGATCGGTCATCCGAAAATTAGGATTCATTTCTTGTCGCAAATATTCACTTGTGGCATACCATATCTCGATCGATTGACGTAATTTTTCTACCGCGTGTACATTCCCATAATGATGGTGTTTTTCCAAAATAAAACTTTGTTGTTCAGCGTCTTGAACTAGCCATCTTTTAGAAGGTATTGTTAAAAGATCATCAATTCCTAATGAAATGGATGCGGCGGTAGCTTGTCGGAAACCCAGAGTCTTTACTTGATCCAGGATATGTGATGTATATCCTATTCCATAGTGATCAATAAATCGACTAATAAGTCGTTTCATGGCAGTTCCGTCTATCACTTTATTGTGAAAGACCTGAGTGGGCCGTTCTGCCATCAGTACCTCCATATTGCGTTGCGCTGAGTAGAATTTGACAATGGGTTTGAGTCAGTGATTGGAAAACTTCCTTTTATAGATCTTGATTCACATAGAAATTCCGCAATTCTAGTCCTAGTTAACCCGGCGAGACTCGAATTCCCGCTGGTAGCATAGAATTACAACAGCCCTGCCAAAACCCCTGTATGGCTTCTTCTATTTCTCGATAAAGAGAAATATGACCAAGAGTGGTTCGAATATATATATAAATAATTTCTTTTTTTATACTTCTTACTATTAGATAGTGTCCATAAATCTCATAATAGGTCCCCAAAGATTCATAGTGAATTTCGATAGGAGCTTCTCTTGCAGCAATAACACGTTGATCTAGTCGCCACCGCAGCCACAAAGGACTACCTAAATTGATTCGTTTTTGCCGATAAGCTCCAATTGCATCATAGGCATTACAAAAAAAGGGTTCTTTTTTTTTTGTATACTTATAGTTATTATCTTCATTTTGATAGTTTCTACGATTACATGGATTATACCTATTTACACAAATACCCCGACGATTTCCACTCGTTAAGACATAAAGTCCACTAAGCATATCTTGAGTTGGTGCAGAAATGGGATCTCCAATAGTTGGAGACAAAAGATTCATATGAGAAAACATAAGTAAACGTGCCTCTGCTTGAGCCTCTAAAGATAAAGGCACATGAACAGCCATTTGATCTCCGTCAAAGTCTGCATTGAAGCCCTTACAAACTAATGGATGTAAACAAATAGCACGCCCTTCCACTAAAACGGGGAGGAATGCCTGTATGCCTAATCTATGCAGAGTAGGCGCTCTATTCAGCAATACAGGATGGTCATCCAGAATTTCCTGAAGTATTTCCCATACAATGGTTTTTTTTTTCCGAATTTGACTCTTAGCAACTCCTATGTTCGAAGCAAGATGTTTTCTAATTAGGTCACGAATTACAAATGCCTGGAAAAGTTCTATTGCAATTTCGCGAGGCAATCCACATCGATGTAATGAAAGTGAAGGGCCCACGACAATCACTGACCGCCCTGAATAATCGACCCGTTTACCAAGCAGAGTCTCGCGAACTCTTCCTTCTTTGCCTTCAATTACATCTGAAAGCGACTTGTAAATTCTATTATGATCATCCCTCATTGGTTGTCCGCAGATTCCATTATCAAGAAGTGCATCCACGGCTTCTTGTAGCAATTTTTCCTGAGATATTATTAATTCTTCTGGCGTAGCTATACTTGTTGTTAATAGATCTGTAAGAGTATTATTCCGATAGATAATTCTTCTATAGATTTCATTAATATCCGAGGTCACTAGTTTATCCTCATCTATATGATAGATTGGTCTCAACTCAGGAGGAAGAACTGGTAATAGACACAAAACCATCCATTTTGGTTCTATATTTGTTCGAATAAAATGCTTAGCCAATTCCATGCGTCTAAGCAAAAAATCTTTTCTTCTTCCAACTTTTCGATCTTCCCATTCATTCCCTGTGGGTTCCTCTTCCTCCAATTCTTTCCATTCTA